AGAGGTCCACTGTGGATCAGAAATTGTTGAAGAAAGAACAAGAGGTTTCTTTTGCCCCTTTCCGGCGATCGGAAACTAAAGAAATAGTGAATCTATTCAAGACAATGGCGTATTTACAAAAGACCGTCTCAATTCATCCTATTTCATCAGATCCGGGATGTGATATGGTTCCGAAGGATGAACTGGATTCAGAAGAGAGATTTCAAGAAATGGCAGATCTATTCACTCTATCAATAACCGAGCCGGATCTGGTGTATCATAAGGGATTTGCCTTTTCTATTGATTCTTCCGTATTGGATCAAAAACAATTCTTGGCTGAGGCCAGGGATGAATCGAAAAAGAAATCTTTATTGGTTCTACCTCCTGTTTTTTACCAAGAGAATGAATCTTTTTATCGAAGGATCAGAAAAAGGGGGGTCCAGATCTCCTGCGGGAATGATTTGGAAGATCCAAAACCAAAAATAGTGGTATTTGCTAGCAACAACATCGTGGAGGCAGTCAATCAATATAGATGGATCCGAAATCTGATTCAAATCCAATATAGCACCCATGGGTACATAAGAAATGTATTGAATCGATTCTTTTTAATGAATCGATCCGATCGCAACTTCGAATATGGAATTCAAAGGGATCAAATAGGAAATGATACTCTGAATCATAGAACTTTTATGAAATATACGATCAACCAACATTTATCGAATTTGAAAAAGAGTCAAAAGAAAGGGTCCGATCCTCTTATTTTGATTTCTCGAACCGAGAGATCCGTGAATCGGGATCCTAATGCATATAGATACAAATGGTCCAAGGGGAGCAAGAATTTCCAGGAACATTTGGAACATTTCGTTTCTGAGCAGAAGAGCCGTTTTCAAGTGGTCTTCGATCGATATCGATCAATACGTAATCGATATCGATCAATACGTAATCGATATCGATCACGTATTAACCAATATTCGAGTGATCGGTCTGAGGTTAGCGACAAAAAAGATAATCGATATCGATCACGTATTAACCAATATTCGAGTGATCGGTCTGAGGTTAGCGACCAAAAAAATTTGGCTAAGTTCCGTTCTTTCGTTTTCTCCAAGTTACTTCTTTTTTTGTCTAACTCACTTCCTTTTTTCTTTGTGAGTTTCGGGAATACCCCCCCCATTCAGAGGTCCGAGATCCGCGTCTCTGAATTGAAAGGTCCGAATGATCGACTCTGCAATCAGTTCTTAGAATCAATAGGTCTTCAACTCGTTTATTTGAAAAAATTGAAACCATTCTTATTGGATGATCATGAGACTTCCCAAAAATCGAAATTATTGTTCAATAAGAAACCAGAGGGGATGATTGACTCATTCCATACTAGAAATAATCGCGGGAAATCTTTGGATTCCTATTTCTCAATGATATCCCACGATCAAGACAATTGGTTGAATCCCGTGAAACCATTTCATAGAAGTTCATTGATCTCTTCTTTTTATAAAGCAAATCGACTTCGATTCTTGAATAATCCACATGACTTCGGCTTCTTTTGTAACAAAAGATTCCCCTTTTATGTGGATATCAAGAATTTGGATTTTACGTATGGACAATTCCTCAATATCTTGTTCATTCGCAACACAAAATTTTCTTTGTGCGGCGACAAAAAAAAACATGCTTTTTTGGAGAGAGATACTATTTCATCAATCGAGTCACAGGTATCTAACCTATTCAAGGATTTTCCACAAAGTGGTGACGAAAGGTATAACTTTTACAAATATTTCCACCTTGCAATGCGATCTGATCCATTAGTTCGTAGAGCTATTTACTCGATCGCAGACATTTCTGGAACACCTCTAACAGAGGGACAGAGAGTCAATTTTGAAAGAACTTATTGTCAACCTCTTTCAGATATGAATCTATCTGATTCAGAAGGGAAGAACTTGTATCAGTATCTCAATTTCAATTCAAACATGGGTTTGATTTATTCTGAGAAATGTTTCTCATCCGAAAAGAGGAAAAAGAAAAAACCCGAAAAGAGGAAAGAGAAAAAACCCGAAAAGAGGAAAGAGAAAAAACCCGAAAAGAGGAAAGAGAAAAAACCCGAAAAGAGGAAAGAGAAAAAACCCGAAAAGAGGAAAGAGAAAAAACCCGAAAAGAGGAAAGAGAAAAAACCCGAAAAGAGGAAAGAGAAAAAACAGAGTCTTTATCTAAAGCAATGGGTTGAGAAAGTGCAGATGGATAGAGCCTTGCAAGGAGAGAGGGTTTCTTTAATTCTCTCAAACTGGAATCTATTCAAAACATATGTTATGCCATTTAGCCTTACCTCGACAGGGTACAATTTGCTAAAGTTGATGTTTTTAGATACTTTGGGATCATACGTAATGCCGCTACTAAGGAGCAGTCCAAAATTTGTATCCATTTGTTATGCTATATCTGATCCATGCGGAATATCATGGCGAATTCTTCAGAAAAAATTGTGTCTTTTACAATGGAATTGGATAAGTGCGATTTCGAATAAGTGTTTCCATAAGCTTCTTCTGTCTGAAGAAAGTATTCATCGAAATAATGAGTCACCATCGATGACAGATCTGAGATGGCCAAATCTTGGGGCGTTCCTCTATTCAATCCTTTTCCTTCTTTTTGTTGCTGGACATCTCGTTTTTTCACACCTTCTCTTTTTATCCCAAGACTTTAGTGAGTTACAGAGAGATTTCGCAAGGGCCCAATCTTTGATGATTCCATCATACATCGTGGAGTTGCGAGAACTTCTGGATATGTACCCCGCACCTCGTTCTTTCAAGAAGCTCTTTCTAGCTGCTCGGGAAAAATTAGTAAATTATCTACGATGGGGTGGTGGACGCAAATCTTTTCTTATCCATCTCTTCGAGCTCCTCAATATCACACCAAATCCCATCGATCGAATCGCTTTTTTGAAAAATACGAGACATCTAAGTCATACAAGTAAAGAGCTCTATTCATTGATAACAGAGCTAGGGGATTTCTCTTCTCTCTGTTCTGGTCAACGTTATCGTTATGATCAAATAATAGAAAATGTGAACGGTCCTTGTTGTTTGATTGACGATAAAATAGAATCCTGGATCTCGAACTGTGATGCGATTGAGGATAAAGAAAGAGAATTCTTGGTTCCGTTTTGCAACTTCACGAGAGAAACAAGGATTGATCAAATTCTATTGAGTTTGACTCATAGTGATCATTTATCAAACAATGACTCTGCCTCTCAAATGAGTGAAGAACCGGGAGCATTTTACTTACGACACTTAGTTGACATTCATAAAAAGGGTCTAATGAATTATGAGTGCAATACATCCTGTTTAGCAGAAAGACGGATATTCCTTGCTCATTATCAGACAATCACTTATTCACCGTGCGGGGATAATCGTTCTCATTTCCCATCTCATGGAAAAACCTTTTCGCTCCGCTTACCCCTACACCCCTCTAGGGCTACTTTAGTGATAGGTTCTATAGGAAGTGGACGATCCTATTTGGTCAAATCCCTAGCGACAAACTCCTATGTTCCTCTCATTACAGTAGTTCTGAACAAGTTCCTGAAGAACTGGACGCCTCAAGGTTTTGATATTCACGAGAGTGGCGTTTATGATGAGTATGGTGACGATGCGGAGGAGGCGAACGATTACGGGGCCAGTTTTTTTGATTTTTTGGACAATGACAGTGACGATTATGAGGATCGTGACAGTGACGATTATGATGAGCCTGGTGCCAGTGACGATTATGAGCCTGGTGATATGGAAGATTTTGTTGATAGCGAGATGACGGAGTGGCTAACTAAGACGAATGTGCCACTTGTGTATCAGTTGCTGGACGATGAAATAGACGAATTTTATATCACCCTTCAATTCGAATTAGCAAAAGCAATGTCTCCTTGCATACTATGGATTCCAAACATTCATGATCTGGATGCGAAAGAGTCGGATTACTTATCCCTCGGTCTATTAGTGAACCATCTCTCCAGGGATTGTGGAAGACGTTCCACTAAAAATGAGATTCTTGTTATTGCTTCGACTCATATTCCCCAAAAAGTGGATCCCTCTCTAATAGGTCCGGATGGATTAAGTACATGCATTAAGACACGAAGGCTTCTTGTTCCACAACAACAACAGTGCCTTTTCACCCTTTCATATACTAGGGGATTTCACTTGGAAAATAAAATGTTCCATACTCATACTAATGAATTCGAGTCCACAATCTTGGGTCCCAGTGTACCAGATCTTGTAGCACTTACCAACGAGGCCCTATCGATTAGTATTACACAGAAGAAATCAATTATAGACACTACTACAATTAGATATGCTCTTCATAGAAAAACTTGGGATTTGGAAGCCGACAGAAACCTAAGCCCGGCTAAGGAGCATGGGACCCTTTTCTATCAGGTAGGAAGGGCTTTTGCACACACTGTACTTCTAAGGAATTGCCCCATAGATCCTATATCTATCTATATCAAGAAGAACTTATGTGAAGCAGGGGATTCTTCTTTGTACAAATGGTACTTCGAACTTGGAACGAGCATGAAGAAATTAACGATACTTCTTTATCTTTTGACTTGTTCTGCCGGATCGATCGCTCAAGACCTTTTGTCTCCCCCCGGACCCGATGAACAAAATTTGATCACTTCTTATGGACTCGTTGAGAACGATTCTGATCTAGTTCATGGCCTATCTGATATAGTTCATGGCCTATTAGAGTTAGAAGGCGCTCTGGTGGGATCCTCGCCGACAGAAGAGGAAGTAGAAGGGACAGAAGAGGAAGTAGAAGGGACAGAAGAGGAAGTAGAAGGGACAGAAGAGGAAGTAGAAGGGACAGAAGAGGAAGTAGAAGGGACAGAAGATGAGGAAGTAGAAGGGACAGAAGAGGAAGTAGAAGGGACAGAAGATGAGGAAGGAGAAGGGACAGAAGAGGAAGTAGAAGGGACAGAAGATGAGGAAGGAGAAGGGACAGAAGAGGAAGTAGAAGGGACAGAAGATGAGGAAGGAGAAGGGACAGAAGAGGAAGTAGAA